TGCATTTCTACACTATAAATAAAATTAAGTAAGTGGAATAGATAGAACATTGGATCATGCCACATCACTTATTCTATTCTACGGGATCTTACGGAGCCTGTTCATGCATGACATGATTCGGGTATGATCATAGAAAAGATTCTCCTCAAGCGAACCTGCCTATCCTCTGCTACATAGGGGGACTTACGTGGTGGTTGGATGCGGAGACACATTTGGTTATGAATTCCAACGTGGCGGATAAAATCATATATCTGCATGGCCCAATTAATAGTTCAAGTCACACACTCCCATAATCCATCCTCTCTTCGGAAAATCCACTTCAACTATTCGTATCAATTAAGAAATACAATACTTCGGAGTTGAAGAGAAGTATCCAAATAACATGTCTTATTTTTTCAATAATCCATATTTGTAGCAATGAATCCATATTTGTAGCAATGAAATAGTATTGTTCCTTCCCGATATGATATATGATCAATTACAAATATCTATGATCTGTCTTCTCTATAAAGGACCCGAAATACCTTGCTTACGTATCATTGGAAAGTGCATTAACATAAATACGGCAGTAAGAAGAGGCAATACAAAAGTGTGTAAACTATAAAAACGAGTCAAAGTGGATTGGCCCACACTAGCACTTCCACGTAATAACTCTACCAAAGGCGATCCTATTACAGGAATAGCTTCAGGTACACCTGTCACGATTTTTACTGCCCAATAACCAATTTGGTCCCGAGGTAAGGAATAACCAGTTACACCAAAAGATGCAGTCAATACAGCTAAAACCACACCTGTAACCCAAGTTAATTCGCGGGGTTTTTTAAATCCACCTGTGAGATATACACGAAATACGTGCAGGATCATCATTAGAACCATCATACTTGCTGACCATCGATGAACTGATCGAATTAACCAACCAAAATTGGCCTCAGTCATTATGTATTGAACAGAGGAAAAAGCTTCTGTAACGGTTGGACGATAGTAAAAAGTCATAGCAAAACCTGTAGCTACTTGTACTAAAAAACAAGTAAGTGTGATCCCCCCTAAACAATAAAATATGTTGACATGAGGAGGAACATATTTACTAGTTATATCATCCGCAATCGCCTGAATCTCGAGACGTTCCTCAAACCAATCATATACCTTATTGAGATAGGTAATCCAAAGGAATTCCCCCTCTGAGAACCGTATATGAGAATTTCATCTCGTACGGCTCAAGCGGAAACACACAAATACTGATTTCAACGGATATGTAATAGAAAGTTCAAAACTTCTTAGCCACTTGATTCGATTTGCCCAAAAGATACGAAGTAACAAAAATCCGGAATCTCTTCTTTGTGATGATAATGCCAAAAATATCAAGTTGGCTCATCCGTCTTTCTTTATGTTGATCGTTACAGGCCTCTTGAATCTTCTCTTCCCTATTTATTTTTTTATTTGTTATTTGATTTGTTGTTTTTTGTGCGTAATGCAGATTAACAATAGTTTTGCTATTGATAGGGATTCCCTTGTTGAGACCCTATGAATCAATTGAAACCTCAGATTCATACTAGAACCACGATGATTTAATCAAGCAAAGCCTCAAGCTAAACTCAAAGGTTCTCTGAGTAAGAACCGTTTGATGATCACTTATTCAATGAATGGATGTAATGACTCAACAAAATCTAGAGAAACATTTGTCCTTTGTTCAAACTGAAAGAAGAAAAATCGTTTGATTTAGGAAATACCTATTTGAATTTTTTTTTTGAGTCCGGTTGCGAAGTCTGAATAGTAAATAGTAGGTATGAATCATAGTTCAAATATTTCTTTTCTTGATCTATTCTATATATTCCGTGCTCCAGATACTAGAATAAATATCCGACGAGGTAGAATCATCTTGATAGAGATGACAGGCCCATTTTCTGTATTATCAATAGGATCGATTATAACAAGTCACACACTCATATTCCGGAAATACCGAAACAAATAAATCTCACGGTCGAACTACCAGAATGGTCTAGAAATCCGAGTCTTTCTTAAGTTAAGTAAAGTAATTTTTTTGATTGAAAAACTAGGACTTTCTAGTTCTTATGAACCTAACTCATTGAAATTCCATCCAGTAAAACGGAAGAATTATAAATTTCCAAAATAATAGATAGGAATATCGCAAATAGAGCCATTGCGACCCCCATAAGTGGTGTAGTCCCCCAGCCCGGTGCTACTTTACCATATTCCGAATTCAATGGTTTCAATAAATTCCCTACAGTAGTTCGTCTTGGCCCAGATCTAGAACTACCTTCAACGGTTTGTGTAGCCATAAAATACTATTCATTGGTTGAGATCTGTTGACTTTGTATACCATTTCGTTGTAGTTGTAAATAAACGATCTTATCGTAGATCCATTGTGATCTTGAAATTATCTAAAAATGGAAACAGCAACCCTAGTCGCCATCTCCATATCTGGTTTACTTGTAAGCTTTACTGGGTACGCCTTATATACCGCTTTTGGGCAACCCTCTCAACAACTAAGAGATCCATTCGAAGAACACGGGGACTAGTTGAAGTAATGAGTCTCCCATATTGGGAGGCTCATTACTTCAATTGAGATAATGAAAAATTATTTCATTTTTTTAGTTTTAGTCGGAACCTTAGGCGGTTCTCGAAAAAAGATAGCGAAAAAAATTATCCCTAAAGTCGAGACTAAAAGGAATGTATAAACCAATGCTTCCATAGATTCGATCGTGGTTTACAATTATAGCTTCCACACCTATTCATTTGGGATCATTTACCATATAAAGAAAAGTAAAGAGTCAAAGAATAAATGGTGATTCAAATCAAGATTTCTCCGGTACCTTATATCAAATCAAAAAAATAGAGGCGAAAGATACCAGAGCAATGTTGTATCAGACTACTTGTCTCCTTGTAGTTGGATCCCCAATTTTTTGAAATGTTCCAAATTCCACTTGAGCATCCAAATCTGGATCAATACCAGCAAAAACATCTCTGAACAAGGTTCTAGCACCATGCCAAATGTGTCCAAAAAAGAAGAGCAAAGCAAACGTAGCATGCCCAAAAGTGAACCAACCCCTTGGACTGCTACGAAAAACACCATCGGATTTCAAAGTAGCCCGATCTAATTCAAAAATTTCACCTAATTGGGCACGTCTAGCGTATTTTTTTACAGTAGCAGGATCACCATAACTAACTCCATTGAGTTCGCCACCATAGAACTCGACAGTTACACCTACTTGTTCAACACTATACTTTGATTCTGCCCTTCTAAAAGGAACATCGGCTCTCACAATTCCGTCTCCATCTACTAAAACTACCGGAAATGTTTCAAAAAAAGTGGGCATACGACGTACAAAAAGCTCGCGCCCTTCTTTATCTCTAAAGACGGGGTGTCCTAACCATCCAACAGCTATTCCATCCCCGTTGTCCATTGAACCTGCTCTGAATAATCCCCCTTTTGCCGGATTATTACCAATGTAATCATAAAAAGCTAATTTTTCGGGAATTTTAGACCAAGCTTCCGATAAACTCAGATTTTCGGCTAGTCCGGCGTTAACTCTTCGATATATTTCTTGCTGAAAGTATCCCTGATCCCACTGATAACGAGTGGGACCAAATAATTCGATTGGGGTAGTTGCTGAACCATACCACATAGTTCCAGCAACAACGAAAGCTGCAAAAAAAACAGCAGCGATACTACTAGAAAGTACAGTTTCAATATTTCCCATACGTAATCCTTTGTATAGACGTTGAGGCGGACGGACACTAAGATGGAATAGACCTGCTAATATGCCCAATGTACCCGCTGCAATATGATGAGAGGCTATTCCTCCCGGAACAAAAGGATCAAAACCTTCCGCGCCCCACGCTGGATTTACAGATTGTACTTTTCCAGTTAGTCCATAAGGATCGGACACCCATATTCCAGGACCATACAAACCTGTTACATGAAATGCGCCAAAGCCAAAGCAAGCCACCCCTGAGAGAAATAAATGAATTCCAAAGATCTTGGGCAAATCCAAAGAAGGTTTTCCCGTACGCTCATCACAGAATATTTCTAGATCCCAATACACCCAATGCCAGATAGCTGCCAAGAAGCACAAGCCAGAAAACACAATATGTGCCCCTGCGACACCTTCATAACTCCAAATACCCGGATTCGTTATAGTTCCTCCTGAAATACTCCAACCACCCCACGAATTGGTTATTCCTAAACGAGTCATGAAGGGTATAACGAACATACCTTGTCTCCACATTGGATCAAGAACAGGGTCAGAGGGATCAAAAACCGCTAATTCGTATAGAGCCATCGAACCGGCCCAACCAGAAACTAGAGCTGTATGCATTATATGGACAGAAAGCAATCGACCGGGATCATTCAATACGACAGTATGAACGCGATACCAAGGCAAACCCATGGAAATACCCCTTTATCAAAGATAAATAGACACTATGTCACCTTATTTTATCGCATTGGAAAGGACTATACTATGTACCTAAGTACCTAACCTTTTCAGTGGATTCTGTATGAACAGAATTGTTCCGTTCCATTGAAAATAACGGAACAATTCTGTTCATAAGAACAAAGAGAAGCAGATCTATTCTATACCCGATAAGTACCAATACGCAATGGGAGAATTGGTACCATTTTGTGGGAACGAATGCATAGATACTTGTTTATCATTCGAACGATCGATTGCTCCGTTCGTTAAAATTTTTCTTTATTCATTCTATCTTACTCTATAAACCTTCCAATCAATCTATCTAGAAAATAGAATAAACAGAAAAAAGGATGAAGACAATAAACCCATTGTTACGTTTCCATATTAAAGTGAAGTATAGTACTTAATTTTTTTTCTTTAATTTAATGCCCATTGGTGTTCCAAAAGTACCTTTTCGGAGTCCTGGAGAGGAAGATGCAGTTTGGGTTGACGTATAGTGCGACTTGTCAGACATATTGGGTCATATGGGATTTACCCGTTCTCTCCCCCGATCGAGATATCCTCTGTTTCGCCCAAGAAATATTGTATTGAGATTGAGTGAACCATCAATCATTTGGAGCGTGAAGTACAATTAGATCAATTTATATTGGGGATCAATATTATCAATTAGAAGAATTTATGGTTGACTTGGACTGATAAAAAAAAGTCTCCAGGCTCCGTTCAGAAAATACCAAATTGGTAACAAATTGATAATATATGTACGATTACCACTTGTATCATAAACGATTCTTATACTTACTATAGGAGCGATCTCAAACTGCCAACCAATGGAGTAGTATGATGAATACATCGAATAGTTTGGAGAAGACATGAAACAAATTGAAAAAGAAGTCGTAACAAAAAAAGTGGTACTGAGATCATTTGCCCTATATGTACAAATAGAATTCGGGCAGATCTTTTCCCGGAGTAGAACAAACATGAACCTAAAAAAATGGAAAGGGCCCATTCAGGAACAATAAAATGACATCGTGATTTGAATCTCGATGAAACAATACATCAATGAGAGGTTAGTTCAATAAGTTCAGTGAATTCTTTTTTTTTTATAGGTAAGGGAACAAAAACTCATCTTATGTTTTTTGAAAAATAGAAGAAGAAAACCCCCTTCATTAGAAAAACAAAAACCTGTTACAGAAAAAAAAGAAATAGAACTGGAATCGACACATTGATTCTTTTTTTCGCAATTTTTTTTTGAACCGTATGCATCCAAAGGTGCACGTACGGTTCCTAAGGGAACCAATTTTGTCCTAATCAACCGACTTCATCGAGAAAGATTACTTTTTTTAGGCCGAGAAGTTGATAGCGAGATCTCGAATCAACTTGTTGGTCTCATGGTATATCTCAGTATAGAAGATAATACTAGGGATCTTTATTTATTTATAAACTCTCCCGGCGGATGGGTAATACCAGGAATAGCCATTTATGATACTATGCAATTTGTGCCACCCGATGTGCATACAATATGCATGGGATTAGCCGCTTCAATGGGATCTTTCATTCTGGTCGGAGGAGAAATTACCAAACGTCTAGCATTCCCTCACGCTTGGCGCCAATGAGTTTTTTTATTTGAAAAAAAAAAAGGAAGACTATGCCTTCGCCATATTGAATATGAATAATAAGTAATAATAGCATGGCACTTCGAGTTCGATATGAGCAAACCATTATTGTTTTTTTCATAACATGAGATTTTATGTCGAGATAGTAGTATGAAATAGAGGTCATTTCGGATTTGATCTTATGTGTCGGGGGTACATTTCAGCGTCACAAACCATTCTTTTTCACACCAGAATTCTCTTTCTGATATTTATGTTATGAAAGAAAAAGTACAAAAATGAAAAAAAAAAAAAAAAGATCATTTTTTCCTTATTTGATCGTATCAGAAAGGAACTTTGGGATTGCTAAATCACAGACAAAATAAATATATAAAGCAACAGAACCATCATAGTATTTTTTTTACTCCTACGAAAGGAAGGGTGGTAAATGGATCATTCAACGATCCGGATCGGATGGATTCTATTTCTTTCTTCAATAGAATAGAAGAGAAGAAAAAGAAAAAGTAAATTCCATTGTAGAGCCGTATGCACAAAAGATGCCTGTACGGTTGTACAATTCTATTCTTTTTTCTTATATTTTTTTTTATCCCTTACTTTAGCCCAATCATGCAAGATAGAAGAACCCTTCATGATGCTATATCAATATCATCAGGGTTATGATTCACCAACCTGCTAGTTCTTTTTATGAGGCACAAGCAGGCGAATTTATCCTGGAAGCGGAAGAACTACTGAAACTTCGCGAAACCCTCACAAAGGTTTATGTACAAAGAACGGGTAATCCTTTATGGGTTGTATCCGAAGACATGGAAAGAGATGTTTTTATGTCAGCAACAGAAGCCCAAGTTCATGGCATTGTTGATCTTGTAGCGGTCGAAAATGAAAATACTAGGGATTTCATGTAAATCCATTTCAAACCATAATTCGAATTTTCTGCGATTTGATATTGAATAGAAAAAAAAAAATTCATGATCATCAATCATCAGGTTAAGATCGATCTAAACCAACCCATTCCATTCTAGAATTCTATATATACATACGACATGCCAACTATTAAACAACTTATTAGAAACACAAGACAGCCAATAAGAAATGTCACGAAATCTCCCGCTCTTAGAGGATGTCCTCAGCGTCGAGGAACATGCACTAGGGTGTATGTGCGACTCGTTCAGATCATGAGTTCGAACAAATGAGACAATTTTCCAGTATCAATGACCAGTACCAATGAAAAGGATAGATAGAGAAGATCTATCATATACCTATATTGTGTTTGGAATTTATGGTTTACATTGGTGCAAATCCAATCACCTAGATTTGAGATGAAAAGCAATTCCCCATTGGGGGCAAATGGTTATCCATTAAGCGGAGGAAATGGTATTATAAGAAGCAAAAAGGTTATACTCCTATTCTTGAAAGAACGGACTAACAGGGTCAGCTACCTAGCCAACTTTCATAATTAAATGCCGTCACTGTATGGATAACTCTTATTGTGAAAAGAACTATTACTGTATAATTGATGGGTAGAGCCAAAGAGTGTGAACTATACAAGTTAACAATAACATTTGATAAAATGAAAGAAGAGGCTCCGGTGTATAGAGAGGACCTCACCGTTTTTAAAAAAAAAGTAACCATAGAAACGATGGAACCCACTATTTTTTTTATTTGGTATCGTTAGAATTTCTTATTTCCAGGTGAAATGCCTGGAAGGAATAAAAAATCGTGGTTGGGAAAGTCATAGTAGCAAAAGCCATTGGAATTTATATTTTATATATCGGAATAATCCGTTTTGTTATTAATTGACGGGGGGTAAAGGATGACTGAAAGAAGAGAAATCAATTAGTTATTCATTAAGGTTTAATTTGATTCAATGACCAGAGTTAGACGAGGATATACAGCTCGGAAACGTCGAACAAAAATTCGTTTATTTGCATCAACCTTTATTGGGGCTCATTCAAGACTTACTCGAACGACTACTCAACAGAAAATGAGAGCTTTGGTTTCCTCTCATCGAGATAGAGGCAGGCAAAAGAGGGATTTTCGTAGTTTGTGGATCACTCGAATAAATGCAGTAATTCGTGAGAATAAGGTATTCTATAATTATAGTAGATTAATACCAAATCTGTACAAGAAGCAATTGCTTCTTAATCGTAAAATACTTGCGCAAATATCTATATCAAATAAGAATTGTCTTTACATGATTTCCAATCAGATTATCAAATAAAGGATATGATATTATAAAATAAAATACAGAAATGATTGAAATTGAAACAGAATTCCCCGGAGAATGAACTCCGGGAAGATAGAATAAAAAAAATTAAGTAATATAAGTAGTAGGAATGAACGAACATGTTTCAATAAAAAAAAAAAAAAGATTTCTTCTTCCCCCATTTTTTATTTCTTATAACACAAGAAATAAATCGGGATTCTAGGCCTTTTGAACAAAACATCAATCTGAGCTTGAGTTCCGATTGGAGTTTTGAGTCAATTGAGGAGTATGTTTATTTATTTCTGGTTCTAGGACCAGTAGTTCTGGGGATCGACTCGGCTCTCTCAAATTGTTTCTCATTATTAAGAAAAGGTAACAAAGATAAAATACGAGCTTGTTTTATAGCAATAGTAATTAATCGTTGTTGTTTCAAGGTCAATTTATTCACCCGTCTAGATAATATTTTTCCTTGTTCACTAATAAATCGACTAATTAAACTCATGTTTCTATAATCGATTCGATCCCCAGATCCAATTGGGGACAAACGCCTACGAAAGGATCGCTTGTATTTACGAAAAGGTTGCTTGGATTTATCCATGGTTTATTCCTTATTTCTAAAATTCTATTTCTTTATTCATTTCAGATCTGACCGAAATAGGCTTTGATTCGCATCGTTTATATTATACATATCATATATAATACATATCATATGTATGTATATATATATATATGATATGAAAATGAAATCGGGTTTGATTTGTATTGTATATATTATGTATATTATATATGTTATATTATATATGTTAAATGTTAAGTTAAATATGTTAACCTAAATATGTTAAGTTCTTCCTCTTCCTGTTCCTTGGAAAGATCGCGCACACGTTCCGTTCCATCTATTTCTTTATTTCCCCATGAATCGTATGCTTGTGACAATAGCGACAAAATTTTCTCAATTCTAATCGACTGGATGTATTGTGTCGATTCTTTTGAGTAATATATCTAGAAATACCCGGCGATTCTTTATTGACACCATTTCGGACACAACTGGTACATTCCAAAATAACTCTGACTCTGACATCTTTACCCTTGGCCATGAACCCCCTTTTGATTTTGGATCGACTTAACTTCTTCTATTTTCGACCCGAACTGAAGAAGAATAAAAGAACAAAAAAATCAATAAGAAAATCAATAGAAATTACTAACTTGAAATTCAATTTTCATTTCTAAAGATTTCGTTGTGTTGTATGTGTTGTAATTATATAATTACAATTAATATTAATAGAGTAATAGTAATAATTAATAATAAAGTAATAATTAAGTAATACAATTTCTTTCTAACTATCAATTATTCCTATCTTAAATCCCAATATTTAATTTAAGTATCTTCTTTCTATGCTATGATTTCGTGGATTCTGCCCTAGATCTGGATACACATTTCCATTTCTGTTCCCCAAAATTCGATCTTAGATTCACCAGATTTTTGTCGAGGTTCAATACACTTTTTCTTTTTCTTTCCTTCCTATCCTCCTCCTATCCTAAAGAACTGAAAAAAAAAAAGGAAGAGGCGAAATTTTAGTCACGTCACGTAGAATCGTATCCCTAATTTTCTTCATTTCTTCGCATATTAATAACTAGAATGAAAAAAAAGGGAATGACAAGGCATCTGGGAATAAACGATTAATTTCTATCAATAGACCTGCTAAAGACCCAAACCATAGAGTAGTTAGCACAGGTGCCACGGAGAGATATGTTTTTATATCTCGCATTGAAAATCCTCCTTCTTTATTGTAATACATATATGTATGGTCAGATGTTGTAGTTCAAGATCATTTGTATTTTTTTTTTACTTTACGCGGAATTCCTAACTAAAATAGATATGTACAATGAACCGATAGATGAGATTTTCCTGTCCCTAAAAAAGAAAAAGATGACCCCTTCTTCCTGAGCATTTCCGATAAATTTTTATACGTTAGGTTTCAGATGTATAAAATTATTTTTATTTTATTATATGAAACCAAAAAGAAGAAGTGACAAGAAAATTCTATATAGATAGAGAGGAAAATAACAATGTGGAAAACAAGACAGGGATTTTGTACAATGACACTGTACAAGAACTTTAAAAAGGGATGTAGCGCAGCTTGGTAGCGCGTTTGTTTTGGGTACAAAATGTCACGGGTTCAAATCCTGTCATCCCTACCTATTACTTCTCTTATGGGCAGTAACGAGGGATTAATTAAGATCGATTGAAATTGGACATAATCTTTCATTTTTGCATGCTATACGTATGCAAGATATGTTTGGGGATAAAAAAACCTTTTCTTTACACTACAGTCGTATCTCCTGTAATAAGAAAGCGCTCTTAGTTCAGTTCGGTAGAACGCGGGTCTCCAAAACCCGATGTCGTAGGTTCAAATCCTGCAGAGCGTGATTCCGTTTATGTTATGTCGAATCACAATAAAAAAAACTTAACAAAAAAAAGTTTAATTGAAACTTGAATTTGACCTCCCGCAGGGAGGAGGTCAATCAAAAAAAAAAGAAATGTTACTCAATCAAAGGTCCAACTGATCACCACGTCTGTATTGTAAATATGCAGTTACGAATAATCCTGCCAAAGTAATAGGAATTAGACCTAAGACGATTCCAAATAGAAAAACTTCAATCATTTCGGTTTTTTGAGGGGATAAAAAGATGGGTAAGATCTATCCCTAAATATTAATCTGAATTATCCGTGAATCTCAATAACCAAGAATTGGCAATTGATGTGGAAAGGAACCTGGAACACCTGGAATCTCAGAGAAATATTCATTTTTATGAATTGTTCATTCAATTCATTTCAAATAAGTCGTATCTTATTCAAACCAATCAATAGAGCTGGGGTTATAGTTAAAGCAGCCAGTAGAAAACCGAAATAACTAGTTATAGTAGGCATGAAAGAGCTAAATTAGATATGTTCTTTTGTTACATATGTTGATAAAACACTTACCTAAGTTTCAATTTTTCCCAGATACAACAGTAACGGTAAGAAAAAACCAATTGACAGGATTAGTTTAGTTCAATTGAAAGTTCTTGATTCATCAGCTGTGACATCGATCGGTCCTGTGATTCCGAATCGACAGATTCATTGTACAATTCGTGAGTTGAGTAAAGTAATAGTAATAAGAACTGTGTCGTGTAACTTCATTCAAAAATGAAATTATATTTAAGTAATTTTGGAATAAAAAAAAAAAAAAANTTGGATTTGAAAAGAACTTCAATTTTGATCATTTCTTTTCTTTTTCAATAAAAAGGATCTAATCCATTTGGGGGCGAACGCCCTGATATTACCTTTTACTTATTTTTTTTAACTCATTGGATTCAGTGTATTAATAGGTTGGTTAATTGCCCATAATATCTCGAATGAGAAGAAAAAAAGTGCCCTACGATATATCGAAACGATCTATCAAAAAAATAAAACCTTTACTTTCATTTTTATTCTTTTTGGGGGGTCCAACTCGATTCAAAGACGAACAACTTCCATTATCCTTTTAGGTTCTATATTCTGTCTTTCCATATCATGGAGTTCCATACTTGTAGTTCGGTCAAGAAAGAACCTTTGTTTTGCATCTAATGCAACCGTTGTTGCATCACGAATATTGATTGTTCCAACTATGTTCTCTTTCTTTCATTAAATATTATCTATTCTTGTATTTTGTATTTATTATAGTATATTTATTGTATTGTACGTTGTACGACCAACCAATTACTTGAAATGAAATGAAAGATTCGAACAAAAAAAACTTTTAACCAAAAAAAGAGTTTATAGATTTCGCATATAATTGAAATGTGTGAATATGATAATATCTTTCATGAATTATTAGAACCCATTGATTCACACTTTTCCAAGATCTTTACTTTCTATTACGAAGCCAATAATGGAAACACCTTATAAGGAATTTGAGGAATTTTCTATTGATCTATTGAATAACATACAGTTATGCATAGACAAGGAACAAAAAAAGAAGAAAAGAATTATGTAGTATTTCGGTACCCATCGAGACTGCGTTGCTGTGCCAGAGGAAGGATAGCTATACTGATTCGGTATACTCGAAATACACCTTTGGTACAAAATTGACGATCTCACAAAGATGAAATATCAGTAGTTTTCCATTTACTGATCCCATCTTTCACGGAATCGATTCGCTTTTTGTTTTGAATGTACAAAAATTTGTGGAGCTCAGCATGTCTGGAAGCACGGGAGAACGTTCTTTTGCTGAT